GAACCCATAGCTGATGATAGAACTAGAATAGATATTTTTTGTTTCCTACTCACACGAGCCCATATCCTTGCTTTTCTATCAATCTCTAATTCCAATCTTCCCCCCCAATCTGATATTATGGTGCCAGTATAGACAGAAATTCCGTTATGGTCCAACTCTGACCGGTAATAGATACCAGGACTTTGTAATATTTGATTGATCACAATTCTGTATATTCCATTTACTATAGAAGTTCCCAAGGAATTCATTAAAGGAATGTTTCCAATAAAAATAGTTTGTTCTTGCATATCCCTACTGGTTTTCCAAATTAATCCCGCGGATACATATAATTCAGAAGAATATGTGAGTAATTCATATACAGCATCCCTTTCTTTTATCAAAGGTTCTACCAATTGATATCTTTCCACAAATAATTGAAATTCAATTTCTTGATCTGTATCTTCAATTTTTGGAAACTTATAAAGTTCTTCTGTTAAGCCCTGATCAATAAATCTACAAAATCCTTCAAATTGTATCTGATTATAACCAGGTATTGTAGACATTCTCTCAGTTCCATCCCCGAGCATTTTTATCTATTTATCGAAAAAATTTGAATCGAAAAAATTCCATTATTGATCCATTCTTCATCAAATTATATCTTCATTAAATCATATGGATTGATCTAGCAATGATGGAATTTCTATTGTGTTTACTGAATCACATGAAATTTTAACGAACTCCATATATGTAATGTATAAAATGCATCTGGAGGAAAAAAGAGAATTTTATACTCAAATTAGCATTTGTAACAGAGAAAAATGGAAAGGAATTGATAAATGCCACTTAGACCTATGGACTTTTGTCTAGAATCTCAAAAAGTAATTCTATTTCTACCATTTTTATGATATTACATATTCCAATCCTATTGAATACAAAAAAAAGAAATGGATTCGGGATTTGATCTCTTTGATGAGATAAGGACATAATAAGCATCAACTCTCTATTTTTGTTTGAAATTTTTTGAGCAGTTAATCTTTTCGTGCTATCTATTGTTCAACAAACAACAAAGAATTCTCATAAAAGAAAGAACTTTTTACCCATTTTTTAGTAGAATATGATTGAAGTGCATAACATAGTAAGTATTTATTAAACATGTGTATATAGCTATCTATATTGAATTCCTCCCTTATTGCAGTTCTATTCGGGAAAACACTATAGAAAAATTTTGATTTTCTATTTAATCTATTCAATGAAAAAAAGGACTACCGTTTAATTTCCTGAGAATTGCCTATAGGCATCATATGCAGATTAAATAAATACCCCAGAACATAAATTGTTCTAGGGTTTACATATACTTCTATTTGCTGTTATAATTGAAATTGGAAAAGATTTTTTTTTTTTTTATTGAAAAGAATCAATACAGATTAGTTATGTATCAATTTGAATTTTCTTATATAATGAAAAGGACCCCTTTTCAAAGACAAATTTCGATTCAAATACAAGAATCCCTTATGAATTTATAGTGCCATCTAATAGTTAATGGTTCCAATTTGTCCCGCATTTTTTATTTTGTGACTGAAAACCCACATTTTGTTTATCAATATATGTTTTTCAATATAAAAGAGAGCGAAAGTTTTTAGATACAAGATGAAAGTACAATAAAAAAAGAAGTTTAGTAATTCCTCCACCCCAAACAAAGGGAGAATATTTTCATCTATTTCGTATGGTATCATTTTCGTGGCGGCATGGCCGAGCGGTAAGGCGGGGGACTGCAAATCCTTTTTCCCCAGTTCAAATCCGGGTGTCGCCTGATTAAAAACTCATAATTCCTTATTTTTTTTTTTTATTTAATTGGCTGAATTTTTCCTAAGCAGAAGCAAAGGGAGAAAGGGAACTCCTGATACTTGCTTGATTCTAAATCATCTGGAAGTTGGGTTCTCTATAGCTAAAGTACTGTAAATCCTTGATTCAAGGATGGATATGGATATAGTAGTGGAAATATTTTTATATAAAAATTGACCAATTCCCTTCCACTAGTAATGTAGTGTTTTAATTACTAGGTTTTCAATTAGATTGGATAGTGCAACGAAAAATCTAATTAGTGGTTGTACAAAGGGCTGAAGATGCTTTCTATATATACAAACTTATGGCAGTCTCTAAGTATTGAGGCATCCAATAAGTATTTAATTCGATGGAAAATTGGATTTTCTATATTGCAAAAAGAAATTCTTTCTTTTCAATAAACCCTAGAATGGAATAGATTGCCTCCCGATTCTTTCACAGAAAGACCCTTTAGAGAGTAAGGATTAGATCAAATGGGAAAAAAAAAAGGTATGTGATAGATAATGATATATCTTGATTCGATATTTTTAGCCTTTTTATCTTAATTAAACTTAAGGACAAGAAAAGAAAGAAGAGGTCTTATTTTTCCTACATTTTTTTCCTACATCTTAGGAAGATTTGATTCCCTTGATACTTCTAAATAGGTCACTGCCTATTTTGCTTGTGCTTAACGTTTTCC